TTGGATCGGATGTCAACCTGTGGAGGCACCATTTGTTACTATTGGACAAATTTCTCCTTTTGTTTTCTTCTTGTTTTTTGCCATAACGCCCATTCTGGGACGAGTTGGAAGAGGAATTCCTAATTCTTACACGGATGAGACTGATCACACCTGATCAGTGAAAAATTCTGACACCAATCATTTACGAGTGAGTATTACACCAAGAATTCATTGACAAGCGGATGAGTTTTCTAGTTGGCTATGTTGATATAGCTTAGATAGGGAAAAGATACTATACTATAGGGTAGGGCTGAACTTTCAAATCCGGGGGCTTTGTTCCCGAAACTCCCCTCCCCCTCCCCGTCCCTTACTCGTCCTTTGAAAGCCAGAACATTCGCATAGAGGAGTATCTGTATCACGCATGCTTCTCCACTGATGTCAAAAAATGACCTTCTATCCTCTTTTAGGAATTCCGACCCCTATAAGAGAGGGGAAAGAAGTAGGAGAGTATTCTGCATGAATATGCTTCTGCACTGGGAATATCTCATAGCGGGAAGGCCTAGAGATCATAAAGGATGGGATGGGAATGGAGGCATTCCAGCCCAACATACTCCGGTGAATGGGTCGAGAGAGATAGGGAGGGGAGTGGGATACAGGAAGTACAGTGAACAGTTGAGTGGCTATCCAACCATTCAATCGGCTATGGAGGGAGGTTTCAGCAAGCGGGTAAACCGAGGATTACTAGTAAAAACTTAGGTAGGTTGATCGTCGTTCATCCCTCGTGTTCTCTCCCGTGAAGTGATTCATCCCTAAAATGGGCATGCAATCTCTATGGAAAAGCAAGTATTCCGATTGGAGGAAATTTCCACCCCCTCCTGTTTCACCTATCCCTTCATTCCCCAGGGATTCCGTACAGCTAGACAATCACGGTTCATCGCTCGGAAGGAGGGAATAGAAACAAGCATTTTCCGTTTATCAGTCGGTAATGAATCAATACGCAGGGAAACTTTCTTCCATGGGAATGGCAAGTCTCGGACAGGCTCATATTGGTTGGGTATGCTCTTTTCATAGGCGACTTTCCAGAAGGTCTTCCAGGCGGATATGCTCTTATTCTCAGAAAGACCATACCTTTTTTTGTCAGGTGGCACAGAAGGGAGAGTTGGCCGGGTTGAAAGCCTGATTGCATGTGACTGAGTCGGGAGAGGGGGTCTTCGAGACTATGAATCTTTCATCTCTTCCCCTCCCGCGATAAGGACGTGCCTAAGGATGCTACTTTGGACGGGCGTGTTCAGATGTGGCTTTCTTGTCCATTACCTGGAGGTTCAATGTGGCTTAAGATAATGGGGGGTGGAGTCGAAGGCCAGGTTCCAGCGGGTGAGTCCCGGGCAAATACGCACATCTATTACTATACGATGCTAGCAACAATGCTATTCAAGGTGGTGACCGAATGAACTGGTTCATCGTCGAGGTTGTTGTAAACAACTGGATCAGTCGGTTAAACAAGCGCTGCTGCCTATGCCGCTATCTCTACCACCGGTGCCGTTGCTAATGGTGCTACTATCGATGCTCCTGCACCTGGAACTACTCGTGCACCTTTCACTGCTTATGAATCGACAGAATCAAGGTCAGAAAGATCAAGATCATAAGCTGCTGAGTGAGCTCGGCCAACCGTCCCTGCTACTGATGCTTATGAAGTAGGTGGTGCTACTGTTTATGGTGGTGGACCGGCACTGCCTTTGCTACCTCTGCCGGTAGTGCCTACACCCGGTCAATTGGATATGGCCCTAGCCTTGCTCCTGCGTCTATTACCTCTGCTTGCTCCGTCTCCGTTCCCATCTCAACCTCTGATGCTACTGCTCTTGCTGGTTTTTTTTTGGTATAGACTTTTGAAAGCTTCATCAACCTATCAACCTATTGACCTCTCGTCCGCACCAACCTCTCACTCTCCTTTAGCTTCACTCGTAGCACTTGGTGGGCTCCATTGTTGGATCACTGAGATTCTCTTTTTCCCCGGGAGGCAAATATGCATATCTGTTATGTTACGATGCATTCTTCGCACTGGGAACATATGAATTCTTCATTATTCCCTTCAAAGCAACATCTGAGCAAGTAGCAGAGCCAGTGGAGGCACAGCACCTCAACGCAGAGTGAGTAGCATGGGGAGCGGCCGAGCATCAGTTGAAGCTGTTGACTAAGTCGCATATATAGATCCCGATCGAGCTTATGCTTCTCGTGATCGTGGTCGCCTTTATAGATCGTTATCGACGATTAGGACCTTCGTGATCGAGACCTAGAAGCATACTCCTCATCAAGGGCTGCTCTTCCAACTTCTGGTACATAGGCATAGACAGATCCATCCATTAAAGCAAGGGTAGATGCTTCATAAGTTGATAAGTTTGAGCACCAGCTTACCTTCGCTGGGTTCCTTCTATCTGTTTAAGCACCACCCACACCACCGGGCCTTCTTGTACCCTTGAATCCACAAGTACCATCGCGAACCAAGATCCATAATACGAAAACAAAAATGAGAATGAGGGTCCGAAGGAGAATCATAGGAAAGGCAAATTGATAAATAGGCACAATTAACTAGAAAAGGGGGGGGCCGGGGGCGACACAATATTGATAGAAGCTTCTTTTTCATTCTTGGACAATGAAATCGAGAAGATTGCGTTCAATATCGCGTTTCACCTGAAAGTTTATGGAGCTATCATCTTTCCTAAGCTGCGTTAACAGCCAGGAAATAGATTTATGTTTCTTTTGAAGTGGATCATTCGGAGCAAAGTTTGGCGCATGCTTGCCGATGACCTCCCCCACAAACTGGTCCAGGTTGCGGAAATCGAAATCCGAGCTAGATAATTTCCTTTTGAGAATCTCGCCCTCGATCAGCCCTTCAAGGACCCTTCTTATTTCGTTCTCCTTCTTCGAGATCTTGTCCCGAAGTTGGAAATCTAAAATTTCCTTAATTCGGTCTTGATCCTTTTCCCCGTACACATCCATATCGAGTTGGGGGGCCTCTTCAGCGGGAACTTCTACTTCTTCCCGTGGATGCAGATTGAGATCAAGGTTCCACCGGGGGTTTGAGCTCGAGGAGCCAGAAGCCCCTGCAGGCAACATCATATTCCCGAGAGGGGGCGTGGCCTCGCTACCGATGAAAGCCCGAAGACTAAGATTCCGGCCCACCGGCGTCGTGGCAACAAAAAAGAAAGGGTTCTCCCTGCCAACAGGAACCCTATCTTCCAAAACACGGAAATGAAATAGGCAAGAAAGCCTATTTTCAGACAAAGAAAATACATAAAAATAACAAGAGTCGTTAGTAAGAGAAACGAATACATATATCTACGGGCAATTGGAGTGAGTTTAGAAATAGTAAGATGAGGAGATAACGGTCGAAGGATATTCATGATCTTCTGCCACCGGAGTGGTCTCAAATTAATTAATACATTAAACAACGGTTTCATTGTTAGTTTCTCTAGGAACCAGCAGTGATTGCCGTGAGGCTGTGCGCACTGCACTTGTCGGGTCAGAATCCTACTAACTCAACCATAGAAGGTCATTGAGTGAGTCAGAGGAAGGATTCCTTCCTTTCTCCATCGCTGGATTGGGCGAGGTTCCACGCACCCCTGAATTGTGGGTATTAATCCACAATCCAGGAAACCGTTGGATATGTACCTCAGGCCACAAGGACACTGAGTTCAATCAATCTGAGACCACACACGATCTCACCCACAGGCACCATCTCGTGGTGGAGCCTAGGGGGGCACTTGGTAATTGCCAAGTCCTGTGTACGTAGGGTTCGTCACGCCCTAGGTACCAGGTGAGGTAGTTCCTGCTATATCATCTAAAAGACAACCAGCAGGAGTGCCTCAGGGAAGTCGTGACTCCCAAAATGCTGACGAAAGCACTCTGGGCGATCAGGACCATTAGTAGGGAATCACCCTACTATCGCCCCGCTCGATTACCCGAGCGAGACGCCCATCATGATGGGAAGAAAGGAAAACGTAGTTGCTACAACCTATCACATACCAATATAAAAGACGGAGTCGCGGAACTTTTTCTAATGTTTGCTGCTTTCCATAGGAGAGAACTACGTGCGACGTGATCCCTTAACAAAGAAAGGGTACGTAGCGCAGCTTGGGCAGCCAGAGCCCGGTCCTGTCGCATATCTTGGTGGTCACTCTTCCCTATGCCACTGGAATAGATAGATTAATAGGAAGATTGAAGGAGGTAGGGCTCATCCCCGCATAGGATGATAGAGTGGGTTCCCGAGCTTTCTGCGCTAGGAGAAGAGAAGCATAGGACTGATTCTCACTGATTCTCATGGTAGCATCTCTTTTCATTATATACGCAATATGAAAATATGTATAATCCAAGGTAGCAGACGATAAGACGAAGACGCAGAAGAAGCAAGAGGAAGAAGCTGCAGCTATCATCTGCGTCTGAACGTCTGATAGGGAAAGAGCAGAGACTCAGAATAGAAACTGGCGGGGTTACCTCAATGTCAGGATTTTCACCAAAGAGTTGACTTCGACGGTGCGATGGATAAGGTATCCGGAACCCCTGCTTTCGAACATCTTCTAACCAATGGGTGTCCGTCCAAAAGAAAGACCCTAGGAATATGGCCAAAAGCGTGCTTCCGTTTCCTGGTCTTTGAGTTCCCAAAGTGGGTTTGGTCTGGTCTCTCAAAGTCGTGGTTTTTGTATCGAAATAGACGAACCCTGGCCTATTTCGACGTTGAGAAAAGGGGTATAGAACCCCAGTAATAACCAGTAATAAGAGGTAGGATAATAGGTTCTCGTACTGTGACCTAGACCCCCAGCCTCCTACCTTCTAGCCCCTCCTAGCATAGTGGAAACCTCACTCGAGCAATAAGGATATTAGAGAGCTGCTTTACCGCAGGCGAATCGTGGAAAAGCGCGTGAGAGAAGTAACTACGTGAAGACTTGATCACGTAGGTTGCTTGGATTGGAAAAGAAGTCCGGGTTCAGTCAATCAACAAAAAGCCCGGTCAGAGGAAGAAGTCAATGATGGCATTGTTGATCTTATCCCTTTCCGTCCTAGAGGACATAGTCAACCTCCTACTATAGCTAATAGGAAAGGGCGGAACTTAGCTCAGCACTAAGCAATCTAGGGAAAAGAAAGCTAACTACCACATAAAAACTACCTAGGCCAGGAAGCTATCCTAGTCAGGTCTTCTTTCCTTTCAGTTTCTTAGTTACGAATATTCTTATCCTATAGTAAGAGTGATCAATATCAATGAAGGCTGCTTCGAGCGGGCATCAGTCCTATCCCTGGAGGGAAAGCATACTTAGATCAGTAGAAGAAGAAAGAGGGGAGTTGGCGGATAACATTTCATTTCCTATTTTACAGGTTCAGTCATTTGCCTTAGCCAAACCTAGGAAAGAGATAGCCTCAGCTCGGCGACTAGAAGCAATATTCGAGTAGCTATCAGGTATTGGAGTCCAGAAACTACCGCATCTAGCTAGGAAACGGCGTCTTTTTCTCCTAAAGACCTTTTCCAACCGGAGAGTTGCTTCAAAAATGATCATACTTGAGGAGGATTTTTTGCTTCAAAATACGCGATAGACGCAATACAAGCAGTTCGCGACTTGGTTTGCTAGAGATCTTTCTATTTAGTCCCTCCCGCTATGAACCTCCTCTTAAGATCTCGACTGTACCCCATTCGGGAAGGTCTTGATTCCTCGATCAGCTTGACTCGACGATCAAAGACTTGACCAAAGATAAAGATAGAGAACGGCGTCAACTAAGAGTTTCAGGGAAGACCGGGCACTTATCCAAATTAGGAAAGTCAAGCGCTACATGAATCCGGGTTGGCGGAAGAGATGCTAAGGATCGAAGACTTTTAGGATATGGAGCGGCTTGTCGGACGTAGTCCGAGGAGGCGTCGGTGAATACGGCTGCCATGTATCTTGATAGTTCAGCCAAATTCTGGTGGCGGGCCAAAAGACGTAAAGAACGCAGAGCGTGAAGTGAAATTAGATCCATTTTGAGGACGAGTTTCAGGCAGAATGGAGGGTTCCTGCCCGGTGGTGGTCCGGCATGTTGATGAGCCTGAAGCAAACAGGCCCCATACGCAAGTATGTGAAGGCCATCTTTCGTAGTTCTCCCTGGACATTTTTGATATGACGGAAGAGGACCGGCTCTTCGATTTCATGAAGGGGCTCCAACCTACGCCAAAATGTCCAAGACTTAGGGGCGGCACAGGCAGCTAGCCTGCTAGATTGAAAGTACTTAGCCAGGGGAAGTCGAGACCGGGCCAAGGGCAAGGGCCTAAAGTATCGAAAAGGCAAGGACTCCAAGAAGAAGCCAAGCCTGAGGCCAAGAACAGCGAGCTCAAGATCAGGAGCCAAAGCGGCTCTTGAGAATGGAAGAAAGAAGGAAGGCTTCATCTGCTCCAAGCCCCTAAAGAAGTAAAGGGCGACAGCCCTAAAAAAAAATGGAAAGAGTTCGTTTCTTACTCAAATTGGATTAATGGATCGTCCAACTGGAAATGATAACAGAATGCATAGGTCATTAGAAGGAGTTCCAATAAGCGGATAAATATAGTCTACCACCTTCTCTGACATATGTTGAATTAGAGATCTCTTACCGACAACAAACCAAGTGAAGCAGATTATCGTCCTCCAACTAAAGCTTCAAGATCGGGCAGCTCTCACTTTAAGCCTTGCCCGCTGCTTTTATATGTATGGAATATAGGTAAGCACTAAATAAGATCTTTGATTCTTTCTACATCCTCTGGGTAGTCACCTCAAGATCCCAACTCCTCAGCGCGGTCAGTATAATCTTCTTAGATCGGATGATCAGCTACGTCTTGGTGAACAAGAATGAAAGCAGCGCCGAGAGAACCCTCATGGACTAAATAGAAGGACCTGCGGGGCGTGCCAGTAGCAAACTTCTCAAATCGATCAATTCCGTGTTACGCTCAAGGGAAGGCAAGGACCCGCTTCCTAGAAGAAAGCGACTGGTTCAGTTTATTAAGAGATGAATACTCCTAACAAAGAAAACTCTGAAGTGAAGAACTACTCATGTCCACTCAAACAGCTCAACTCCGGGACTCTCAAAGCTTGTAATAACACTTTTCGTTCTCTTCCCACCGCAGGAGGCGGGGCTTTTTCTTTCTATCAGTTTCAAATCAAAATAGATATTGATCTGGGACTATGCCTACTATTCAACGCAAGAAAGAGGCGCAATAGCATCTTTCTAATAGAAATGAATTAACATTAACCTTTTCCGCTAGCTGGGAGCAACTGCTTGGACTGGATGTACGCCTTTAAAGAAAGAAAGTAGATAAAAAGCTACCACTTCAGAGTGTACGGCTATCTCTCAGCTTCTGATCCCTGCCTAGATGAAGAAACGAGTGTCCATAAAGAATCATCAAGTAGGGATAGGTGCACTTAATATAAGCTAAAACGAGAAGGCAATTCCAATTTGAAGTCAAGAACAAGAAAAGCTCATGCGAAGGTTAGACTAAAAGAAACTTTCCCGTCCTGCATATATTAGCAATGCTCTATTCCCAATGCTGACAAGAACACGCGTTGCAACTAGTAGAGTAGATTCCCCGAGACCGCTGTCATTCCTGCTGATCTAGCTTCGTATTCTCGCCACTCCGGGGCATAAGATAAGAGCAATCCAGAGGACTCCCAATTCCAAAAAGTAGCTATCAATTAAACCAACCCTTCTTCATTAAAAGAGGCAAGCGGATTGTATTTATTTATTTATTTATTGCACTAGTTCCCGAAACAAACCGTTCCTGATGTGATGACCGCAAATGTATCCCGACTCGCTGAAAGTGAAACAGCCGACCTTTCTATAGATTTTCTATAGAAGAACCTTGAGCTTTGAAGCAAGTGGTCTATGCTAGCTCGTTTTCGAGAGGAAGAGTTTGCTTTTCGGTTCATGCTATGGTATCGGAATGCCTCCCATTAGGAGAAGTTGGATCAGAAACTTATTACATGCCAGCGCTACTGCTGTAGTGGGAGGCGAGGTCAACGGTAAGTGGACGAGAACCAGTAGATAATTCCACAACATCCACATTAGGAATGGAAAGACCTGGGCTGCTAGTGAGTGCAATGGGGAAAGTTTTCTCTATTCATAGTAGGTACGACGACCCTAGCAGACCCTCCCTTAATTCGAATACGTAACATGATCTCCTTCAACCCGCTTTTCTGCCTATGGCCGAGTCATAAACTATATCTATCACGGTGGAACTCTCAAAAGCACTTTTCTAAGAACTGAGACCTGGAGCCTTCTTTCCCATCATTCAAAATACACAAAGTGTATTATAAATTGCACCATGAGTAGTGAACTACCCCTCTTCTTATGGTGTATCATCCGCTGAAATATGAATGGTAAAAGGAAGAGCTACCTCTCCCTGCCGGTCGAATCTAAGGGCTCCTCCTGGTCAACTACCTACTTCTCTCTCGATTTGGTTGATCGCAAGCAAGCTACCTTAGCGCAGCGCTCACACCTGAATATCTCGTACCGAACTGGCTGAACTGGCTATTACGACCTGAGCTAGCTTGGATTGACAGTTCATTCCTGGCTGGAATCAATGTCTCATTTTCTTTTTCTTCGTAAGGAGGATCCCCCTTCTATACTATCTTTTGGTGGTCTGTATAAATGGTAATGCTATCGAACCCCGAGCATCTTCTTTTTGATCTGCAAATGGAAAAAGTAGTAAACTCCTATTACAGAAGAAAGTCTTTCTCTAAAGTTGCAACCTAGGATCCAGCTATGAAAGAAGCCGGCTTTACAAGCTAAAAGTGAATAAACATCTCTTCTAATTGGGATACCCAGGAGAAAGTCCACATTCTAAGAAGGTGGAACAAACTCAACCATAAAGAATACGAAGTGGGCGATGACTGAATGAATATGAAGCAAAGAACCCGCTTCTAACCTCGTTTAACACCATGCCCCCTACTTTATGAAGGCTTCGGAGCTCATCTCGAATCGGGAATCTTTAGTTTAGCGAATTCCTGAGACTGGAAAAGAAAGAGTGACCTCTCCTCTTTCTCCATCTTTTGAGTCCCCCCTATCCTGTCTTTTCTGAACTAGGAAGCCTGCTCCTCGAGAATACTCATCCTCTTCTTCGAGCATTCTATTCTGAGTCTTGCTCATCCTCTTGAAAGAGAAGACAAGACCTGGGCTCGCTATCTTTCCCCATATGAGAATCTTTATCTCCATATACGAACTATTGATTTGATCGGGCTAATATGTCAGTCGGGCAAGGATTCCGGTGGTTGAAGGAGATCCAAGGTCTATTTAGTCTGAATCAAGAAGCGAAAGAAAAGAATGTATGAGGCTCAGCAAGCAAAAGGAACGGAGTGCTTTATCAAACCTTCCGTTGCTATAACACAGCCCACTAAGCATCTGAAAGACAAGCTTCCCTCTTCAGCCTCGGTATCGTTTTGGTCCTCTGCCACTCCCTTTCTTAAGGGAAGGAGATTAGACTTGCCTCTCCGCGTTGTGCCGACTGCCGACGCTGTACCCACCTAGAGATTGGAGTTGCCTAGCCGCTCCTCGTTCTCCGACTTTGACCTGTCTTAAGGGGTCTCGCCACCCTTAAGAATCCCCTGTTCTCAAGCGGCGAAGCCTTGTTTTCCGTTCCTCCGTCTCCAAATGAACTGCTTCTTTTTGAGGCTTTCAGTTCCATAAAGGTTTCAATGTCCAATTCAAATTGACGTATTGTAATGACAGAAACTTCGTTCCTTTAGCTGAGACACACGGACGTTCTTGGTGGGAGACAATCCCTGGAATCTAGCTTGCCTAAATGCTTCGGCTGATGGCGTCAAACTGACAGGCATGCGACTGCATGAATGAAAGAGCAATACGCAATTCAACCATTACAGGGCGAGGACAAGGTTTTTGAAATCTTTCTCTATACAAGTTCTCGGACGAGATTTGGGCGCTCTAGCCAAAACGAATTTCGGCTATTACCTTCTCCATTACGATCTCTAACGCGCTATGCTGCGACTGTAGCTAAAGCGAGTGCTATGGGCGTCGGTGGGAGTAATCCCACAGGCTGGAGGCCTGGTAACCTCCTGGGCTGATCGCTCAGTGGTAAAACACTGGTCTGTCACCCGCCACGTGGCGCATGCGGAGGTTGGGTTTGATAGACCTAATAGGTTTCCCGATATGGGGTACGTTACCACACGTACTGGTGTTCTGAGTGATTCTCAGATATCGGTACGACTTGGTACCAAACCAAGCGCCTTCCATCGGGAGGATTTCGTATCCTCGCGACTAGGTGAGTTTGATGCTTACGGTTGACCATAATGTCTGGTTCAAGTACTGGGGTGTGCCCAAGAGTATAGTTAGTGACCGAGATAGCCGCTTTGTGGGAAGCTTTAAGGAGTTGTAAACCCTCAAGATCCCAATTTCACAATCACCGTATAGTGATCACAGAAAGTTCGAGAGCCTCTGCAACTCCTGTAGCCGGTCGATCATCTTGCTTTCCCTCTCCCGCTCTGAAAGCCTAAAATAGCTCTCGGAACTAAGCACCTTTCCAATGCCTAATGCCGCTCCAGCTGATGCGATAGTTGCAGCTCCAGTCCCCATTTGATTTTGCACCTCCTTAATGCACTACCCTGACTTGACACTTGACTTAACCTGCCTTCGAGACAGAGTGATGGTGCCTCCCCCTCATGAACAGCCAGCCCGCCCCTATGCGCCAGCCCTTACCTGCCTTGAACTACAGGAGCGGTCTTGCATACTTACACACATATGAAAATAAGGCCATTTATCGAGAGTTGTGACAGGTGATGAACATCAATGAGATGGCTTGAACTGGCCTTCTGTTGAAACTCAAATTGCCATAGATCGCGATTCTTCGTCTGATCCTCCTGTGTATTCATCATTGCATCCTTTTCCTTTTCAATCTGCCTATCCTTTTCAACTTCGGGATGTGCATTTCTTTTTATTTTCTTTTTTCGATCTGGGGGAAGTTATCGCTCCTTCACCTCGTAAACTCGGTTTCGCTCCTCGCTTTTTTTCAATTATAAAAAAATACCCACTTTGATGGAGATTTGTAGCGTCATTCAAGTAAATACAGATTGAGATCGTAGAAACATGAGCTTGTAATATAGCTACACCTAATTCCGGGCCGGTTAATGCAAGAACTATAAATAAAGGACCAAGATCTCCTATGAAATATAAAAGATCGTTCATACATAGCATAGTCCAAGCGGACCCACTTAAAATCTTTACTAAACTATGACCGGCCATCATATTAGCAAATAAACGTATTCCTAAGCTTAATGCGCGAAAACAATGAGGGATTAGCTCAAGGAGTACTAAAAAAGGTGCTAACGGCAGTGGGACTCCTGCGGGTAATGAGAAGCTTAAAAAATGAAGCCCATTTCTTTGAAATCCCACTATAGTAATGCCAATAAAAATAGAAAATGAGAGACCCAAAGTAATGAGAAAATGACTTGTAACTGTGAAGCTATAAGGTATCATACCCTGGGGATTACGAAATAACGAAAAAGTAAAAGTGACCGAGATGCGAGGGAAAAACTTTTGTTTCACATTTCCGGAAAGACCGCCTATTTGTTCGTTTACCAGGTTCGGCACGAAATCATAAATAAGCTCTACCAAGGATTGCCAAGCATTTGGTACTGAGTTTCCTCCTCCGTTTTTAGTAACCAAATGAACCAGAAGTAGGACCAAACTGAGAGTTAGCAGCATAAACAAAGAGGGATTTGTGAATGAGAAATACAAGTCTCCTATATGAATAGGAATCAATGGGAGAATGGAAAATTGCTCAAGTGGGCTGTTGGGCGTAACTAAGTATTGAGCTCCCAGCAGTTCGTTTACTACCTGAAAATCAGAGCTAGCGGATCCTTTCTCAATTAGATCCGCTAAAATACTCTGGAGCGCCTCCACCTTTTCTTCCTCACAATGTACCCATTGTCCCAAGACATGAGGGTCATCTTCTATTAACGTGCCCGAGTCACTTGACTTTACAATACTTGAAACCTCCTTTTCGATGAGACCCTGCAATTCATCCACTCTCCTGCTCGTGCTTTCTGACAGCTCCGCTCCTATATCGGGCATCCCCGACTCAGAAGAAAGGGAAGGGGAATCGGCTATAGTTATAGTAGGAGGTTGGGGAGTCTGATACCCACCCCGTGGTGATAGGGTGGGGCAATTATCATTTTCGAAGATAATAGACAGCGGCCCCGTCCCTTCACTAATGGCATGAGACCCTTCACTAATGGCATGAGACCCTTCACTAATGGCATGAGAAGCCGAAATAGTGGGGGATTGGGGAGCAGCGGAAAGATTCACTTCAGCCAGTCGGCCCGTTCTCGCATAAATTTCATCCAATGAGGAAACCTTTCTCTTTCTTGGCATTAGTGCTACAGTTAAATCCATGTTTTTCATTCCAGCAAGCCTGCTTAGCTAGAATTTTGAATTTAAAAAAAGTGAAAGATGGAGGTAGGTTTTGCCTACCAAAAGAATGGGAAAGGGAAACTAATAGCGCTTGTGCTAAGGAAAAGGAAACTAATTTCATCATTATTTACGATTTTTATTGTCAATTTTCTTTCTTGTTCTTTTTCTTCTCTTATGTCATTTATTGTCAATTCTCTTTCTTGTTCTGGTCGTGTGAAAATGAAAGTCCTTTTTGCCGCGTTCTGGATTTCTATTTTTTCACTAAGAAGGGCAGTTTGTTCAATAAGTAAGCTATTTTCCTTTTTTGTGAGGAGGACATGAAGATTGATAAATGAAATGAACAACTTTCTTATGCCGATCTGAGGTTTCTTTTTCCTGGCAGAAGTTTGATTTCCGAAATGGCTGTTTTCTTGTCACTGGTTGATTGAAGGTGAATATGACGATTGTCTGGAGCGATTTCTGACCGATAATGGAAAGGTCGTCTTGCACATGAGTGAACGAATAATTGAATAGAATAGAGTTCCGTTCGTACCCCTCACTGCGTTAGGTAGAGAGAGATGAGCACGAGCAAACACAAGACAGGGGCTGGCGCGAAGCAGGAAACTACGGCGCTGTGTCTGTGTAACGATCCGGTGCGACGACTTCCGATAAAGCACTCGAACACGATTGCCACGGATCGGACTTTGTCTATAAGTCTATTGTTCCGCTCCGGAAACCGAACCAACGCACGTTCACCTCCTATCACACTTTCCTTTACTCAATTGTTGCGCAGTCGGGCAGCAAGCGCCGGTCCTATAGCCCGGCAGCAGCCCTTTTCTCATCCTTTCTGGGACCATTCTGCAGTGCCTGAGAAGGTCGAGTAACTCTAATTGCGAAGTTCGTTCTCGATTAGTCATGCGCGGAGGGAGAGAACGGTGCAATTGCCCCAGACCAAGTCTCATCCCCTATCCCCAGGGGCTTCACACTCTGGGAGTTCCTTCTACTTGACCAGCTTATTCGTATTGTAATTACCATCCCCTCTCTTTTTATTGTCTTCAAAATGAAGATTAGGCTTTATGCCTATAATGACTGGTAAGCGTAAATCAACCTATCGTATCGACGAGTACCTCTGTTTTAGACTTGTCTCTTCCCATTTCCCTTCGAAAAGGTAAACGTCTTTGATCTTTCAAAGTTGTAAGTCAACGTGTCTTTGATGCCACTCATACAGGCCCTTCTTTGTGTGTGGTTAAAAGCCGTACTTAAATATGAAGGTCTCTGCTCCCGAGCGATGATGCGGGGATCTACTAACCAATGCAACCGGTAGGGGTTTTGTAGAACGATAGGTTACCATCTTCCTTCAGTCTTTCGTTTGTCTTCCAGGTCTCTTTGTGCGTAAAGTTTTGGTTGGTAGGGTCCTACCGTGTGAATCAGTTGCAGTTGGTTAAGTTTATATTCTAAGGGAAGGGAGGGCTTTCGAGCAATCAGTTAAGCTCTTTCTGTATTAGTTAACGGTTAAGCGATATCTCTATTAAATAGATCTCTTCTTTCCTTTCTAACTGTACTACTTGTGAGTAAGGGACTCTTTTAAGGGTAGAATTCTACCTCCTAAAGTACATCTTATTTCCCTAAAGGGTATGTCAATACGAGGGGTATTTTCCTCCTAACATTTCATCTTATTACCTAAAGGGTACGTATAAATGTGAGGGTATTTTTTTTAAAGGCTGAGGGTCTTCTGCCAGGATAGCTACTAAGCTAGTGTTTGCCAGCCCTGGGCATGTACCATTAACCCTTTTTTGGTAAGATAGGCCCTGACATCGCATAAGTTGGGTTCGATAAAATCAGGAAAGACTGCCTGCATAACACCGTCCTTTTCTTTTATTAGGCAAGGGCCTAAATGATCAAGCAGCTCATTAGTACTTTCAACTGGACAAGTAGTACTTTTTCGAACATCTTAGGTAAAAGAGAGAAGCGAAGCTGGTTCTCGAGCCCAGGAAGGAAGCTTTAGCCCGGCTCGACCGATAGGGAGAGGAAGCGCAACTATCTCTATGAAAATAAAGTCAACTTTACCTTAGCACAAGCGCTAAGCGATAAGAATTCCTTTAGCCGAAGGTTCAGTAGGGGAAGTTGAATCTGTTGATCTCGTTTCCTCCGCGTATGGGGAGTCTGTTTCATCTACTTAGCGAAACTACTTGCATTTCAGGCTGGCTCAACCTGAGGGTCAAAGAGAGCTCGACCAGACCAGATAGTAAGCATCTGAACGAGTGAACGGAGTCAAGCTGGATCTGTTGTCGACGGAACGGAACTAGAAAAGCAGTCTCTTTCAACTAGCAAAGAGATTCACACGGGACACTACTTGACTTTCGGAGCAAGTGACTACACTACACTTGATATTAGGCTTTTTAGCCCCCTTATTGCCTTTCGTATTTCTCTTTCATCTCCTCTCCTTAGCACAAGCGCTAAGCGATAAGAATTCCTTACTCTAACAAGTAAGCAAGTAAACTACCTTTCCCTATGGTCAAGCTGTTTCACACCTTTTGGAATATATTAAATCATCTTCTACTAACCTTTTGCAAGCCAACTACAAGGGTAAGCCTTCGACTAATCATTGAATGCCTTTCCCTATGGTCAAGCAGTTTCACACCTTATTACGGGTCATTTTTTCACTACAGGAAAATAGAGTTAAAAAAAAGAAAAATGACCCTTCAATTACTATCAAGGGTCTGTTATCTCAAGCCTTGGGCGCAAGCCCTGCTTTAATTACCTGAATGGTGGCAACATCAGTCTTGAAAGACTTCGCCAAGATCCCATCATCAATGCCGGTGGTGAAAACTGTATTAGGGATTGACAAAGTTCCAGCATTTGCACTTCCAAATGCTGAAACAGCTATTGCAGAATTCTTTGCATCACTATTGTACTGGTAGTGAATAAGTCCTTTTGGAAAAACAAACAAGTCACCGACTTGGAGCTTCTGAGTAAAGAGCTTGTTTGTCGTGTCAACAAATCCAACTTCAAGGGATCCATCAACGAGAAACAAGAGCTCAGCTGAGCGGGGATGGGTGTGAGGCGGGTTGACGGAGCCAGCTGGGTATTGGAGAACTGCATACGAAACACTCTGGCCATTGAGGGCTGGGAACTCAGCCATGCTCGCTTTCAAAACCTTAAAAGTTGTCGGTGGGGCTGCCCGAACTATAGCCCTCGTGCCAGTATATGTGAAGAAGTTGCCATCAACGTTGGTAACATTTGGTGGGACTATAAAATCTGAGATGATGTCTGCATCCCCAGCAATCGCCATATGGAAAATAGCAAATGCAAGAACTAGTTTGAATATCAATTCGTGCTTACATGTCATAAAGGCCATGGCTGAGAAGCTGAAAGCGAAAAAAAAAGGAGCTTATAGAATATGTTAATGATGTATTGCCTGTTACTTGGGCCTTCAACAGCAGGATGGTAATTGTTAGAGGAAAATAATAGGAAGCAACGCGGCATTTACAAGTTGTGCAGGCCTATGAAACAGGAGGTGCAATTTGAAACTACAATGTCCTTGCACAAGCGCTAAGCGATAAGAATTCCTTTCTTTATGCTGCTGGCCTTTTCTAGCCTGATAGTGAATGAAAGTTCAAGCAAGGTATGTCGAATTCCGCTCTTGCTTTGAGGACTATAGTCAGTACTTTACCTTTTGCTCTTCTCTTGGAGTTCCTTGGAATTCATAATCAATAGCGGGATCTCTCTCTCGACTGAGGTAGGTCACTCACATCTGGGCAGACACGCACTACGGGAATTCACTAGAGACAGAGACGACTAAAGCTAGACTAGACATTCTCAATAGCCTTCTCTTTCTCACCCTGATTTGTCTCTTCAGCGGGAAAAAGACGTGCAGGGAAATTAGAGAATGAATTAGATCTCTAGCCATCTCTACGACTACTGACTTCACTTTGGGCTACTACTTGAAGGAAGCGGTGCCTGCTCTCGGGCTATCACCTTTTTTAATTAACAGCCTAGCCTGGTTGTGCTCTCTTTGGACGTCTACTTAGCGTAATCACGAACAGCTTAGCTTACCTTAGCCCAGCCGTACGTCCTACTGCTTACCTTAGCCCAACCATAGGTCCTACTGCTTCGATGGCAGAATGATTGACCGGGCCGCTTGGCCCACTTGAACTAGCAACCCTACCTGCTGCCGTACCTGTCTGTGAATGAATTTCTGGATATTCACCTACCAACACAACCCGGGCCACGCCGGGACTTTCTTTCGAAAGCCGGGGTCAGAGAACTCCTAAATGCAGTTCATACGCAACCCACCAAATTCCGACCACCCTCGCTTCTACGAACCACTGACTGACCTGGTTGCTCACAGAACATATGCTACGATCTGCCGGGTCTTTCCATATTGATTGCGCGCGGGTCTACGAGACATGGGACTTAGGGCAACTCTTACTCTGGCTTCAGGCGGCGGCCCGGACGTGATGGAAGCATCTCGTATGTAGAATGTACACGGTTGTTGAGTAGTAAGAGGATGCGGCCTTCGGGTGTTCGCCTTTTGATTGAGTTTCCGAACGAAGTGGTTGCTTCTGCTTGTCGGGCAGCCTGACTTCATTCATGCATGGGCGTTCCACAAACGAAAGCGAACCAATGCCTGAGTTAGGTCTTCGGCAGGGCAGATGGTACTAGACTTACTCTCGTTCCTCGGTCTGTCTTTTCGCCCTTCTAACTGAAAGTCTCATCTTTTCCTAGTGTTGTATTAAGGGACTGTTGATATGAGAACTGGAAGCTAAAGCACAACATTTCCTTTAAGTTCTGTAAGGAAGTCATGCTTTTTCCCTTTTGAGATAGTATCGGACTAATCTATCTGGAAGTCTTTCTTTAGTTCCTGTTCTTTTCTACCCCGCATTCCTGACTTGAGTAGGGAATGGAGTCAGGGGGGATACTGTACTGCCAGCTCTTGGGTTCCCTTCCCTTGAATTAGGGCTAAGTCAGGTAAGCAAGTAAGTAAGGTGTAGTTGCAACAACGGCTTTCGCGTTAGCCTGGTTGAGGTCAAAGAAGAATAAAGGGATATCCGTGCTTTCCCCTTTGCGCTGGGACACATAGTTGTTGTTGGTTCGCCCGGGTGACGGTCTTCTTTCCTTATAAGGATTGTAACCCGGATCATCTTAATCATCTGATGTGTCCCTTTAAAGGCACGACAAGTCTGGAAAGTCCCCTTCGCATGTTTTCTGCGCTGTTGATGGTTTGGGCAAAGGAGTTTCCTTTTCGACGGATCCTATTCCTAGCATTTTTATTTATTTTATCGCCCCTACTCTCGTCAGCTTCCCACTAGTTTTTCAAATCTTTTGTCGCTCCACCAGCCCTGCTAGCCTACTTACTATTTGTATTTGTGTGAAAGTCTTTTGCTGTAGCATCTGGCTTTTCTCGAAAAGGCCTCTCCGGCTATAACAGTGTCATCAACCTTCGCCACTCAAATTTTTCATGCAAGGAAGGATCCCTAATGACGCCTCCTGGTGTTGGAAAGGAATCATGCAAACGAGGAATCTCCTTAGTAAGGGCCTTTGCTTCTCGGTCAGAAATGGCGGATCAATTAAAATCTGGGAGGATCCATGGATCCCAAACCCCCAGAATTTTCGGCCTAGACCTAGAAATGAAGGACAGAGACCAGAATCTCCGACGTTAGTGGCAGACCTTATCAACCAGGATTCCCGAACCTGGAAAGAAGATCTAGTCAGAAAACTCCCCTCCAGGTGCGCAGGCTATTCTAAACATGCATATCCCTCAGAGGGAGGAGCAGGATGTGGCAATTTGCCCGGATAGTAAGGGTAGATTTTCTGTCAAAACAGCCTACCACGCGGACCAGGCTCATCGATCCCTGATCCTACAAGGGCCTCCAAGTCTGCTCGATCTTAGGATCCTTTAGCTCCTATCCCCCAGTCAATAGACAATGAGCAAACCGCAGAACAACTAGTGTTCGTCTAAGCGTGCTACCGGCGTTAGTGTTGCGGACTTTAAAAGCTTACCGAGATATAGGAGATCTTTCCTCTCCACTTACTCAACTTCCGTGCCGTCAATCGTTTGGCTTACTTGGATTCCTCATCTATATCCAATCCCAACTGGTCCCGTTCCCAATGGGAGCTAATCAGCTATCCCCTGCTTCATGGGGGTAGTCCCTTTCTATCTTATTAGTCTATTCTTATCCTTCCTTCGAAGCTATATTCATCTATTCATCTCTCATTTTCTATTCTTATTGGTTTATGACCCGGCCTCGGATCCGGGGCTCGAAGCAAGGTTCTCTTCCTTTACACATTCTTCTGTCTCTGATACCTCTTCCCATCTGCCTCTTTCCACGGGCACCCATTACGTTTCCTCCTTTACCTTACAAAGGCCGCCTTAACGCCGTATCCAAGAGACTGACCTTTATCCTATAAATCTTGGATGTACAGATTCGCGCCTATTATATGAAAAAAGGGCACTCCAACACCTGGAGGAAATTTTCTGTTCTGGAGTTACAGACAAGGAACTCCATTCTGTTGACTCTACTAGATAGAATAGAACCCGTTTTTTTTTATACTTAAAAGAAGAGTTTGATCCTGGCTCAGAAGGAACGCTAGCTATATGCTTAACACATGCAAGTCGAACGTTGTTTTCGGGGAGCTATGATCGCTAATCTACTAATGCCGTTGACTTCGCCCCTTAGGCTAAGGCTGAGGAAGGGCTTGAGTCAGGCTTTCTCAGAGCTTTATCGGGCTTTCTCGGTCGCTTAGCGAAAGTTCATGCTTGCTGTCTTTCAAACCTCTCTGCAATAGAAGTCATCTCCAACAAAGCAGCTGGTCCCAATGCATGCTTTTAACAAGACAGATCGGGAAATGGCGACGTATATCAAGTAGATGCCGGTTCCTCACAAACTGACTTGCTTTCAACCCCACCTGCCAGAACATCAAGATCTGAGAATTGCGTACAAAAGGAAGTTGCTGGTTCCGGACCTGACTCGGAAAGTCACCCTGACCTTTAGCTTTTTCTTGTCTCGGTCGATATCAGGTGAAGCAGCAGGCGAGAAAGAAGAAATGAGATGTCCTGACGGTTCTCTTTCTTCTTGTGTTGTGTCTGCTGTCTCCACTCCCCTGAGTGAGAGGGTCAGCCCCTTTTCATTAAACGTAGAAGAAGAAGAGATTGGCCTTGAGCTATTCTTCTTCCTCTCGAGTGAAAGCCTAGGTTTAGCCGGGGATACATAATCAATGAATCAATTCGATGGCGGTTTCCTTCCCCCGCTTAATCGGAATCCCCTTTTCTTCCTTGGTAGTTCCGTGGATCCGAACAAAGTGGTTCCAACGAACCGGGTAAGGTATGAAGCAGCATTAGCCTCAGAATCCACATCTGAATCCCCCGTAGAAGCAGAGGAATCTGGATCCGATTGCTTCATATGAATCATACAAAGCAGCTGAGGCATCCGAAACGGGAGAATAGGACAGTACACTCCTTTTTCCAGGAAGGAAGGAAGAACGAGGCCTTTTCAGCCTGACCCGATGAAGAGGGGATTTCTAAGATAGGGTTATAGTCCTATCAATAGGTAGAGTAGCTCGGTAATGAATAGCCCTACCCCTCTTACCCTGTGAAGCAACCGAAACCCTATTTTCTTTGCTCTCCTCTGGATGATCAGTCTCCGAGTAATAGTCCAAGTAGTGAGCGGTCCAATTGTCTGGCGGAAGCTCGTTGTTGCGCTTAGGTTACGCTTTCCAACTATCAAACAAGACTACGAAGGAATGGATGCTGGGGAAGGACACTCTCCTTCGGTCTTTCCGCTTTCGAAGCATCGCAGCTATGAAGAGATGCTCCTAGAGTGGCTAGCTTGGTTGCAAGAGGGAGCTCTTTGACATCGTTAGTGAAGCTAGTACCCTAAGTTAACAGCATCAAATCCTTCTCAATGAACTACGATTGAACTAAGGCAAGTAACTGAACTTCAAGCTGGGGAAGGGAAGATTGCGGACTTCCTTCGCTACAGGAAAGCAAAGGGCACAGGACTTATTGGCTTAAGAAGCAAGCCAAAGAAAGAAGGGATTCGCTTACAGAAGTCATTTCCATATTAGGAAAGTACTTCTTTCTGGTAAGTCTTCTCGGGCAGTATACCCTGATTGAATGCTATCACATCTTACTGATTAGGCTTTCCGTTTATTAAGGAGTGTGAAGCATGGGATCAGGAGTTATCAACGAGAAGTAGCTCGTATAGAGGGCTAGATCAGGCTTGCATAAGACCTAAACCATCCTCTTACTATGTTATCTTTACCTATGTGGTTGTCAACTAGAAGGCTTATTCTTAGAAGAAGGAGTCGCTCAATCAAAGACAGTTCAATTCGATCTTAGCCGATCTAAGGTTTACCCTCTCTCCGGCCCCGTTTTGGTGCACTATTGGAGAGCTCACTGGGCCCGCCGCTTTCTCAATCGAAAATGGAAACTGTCAAGATTAGCGTACTGAACGATTTCTATTATTATCTATGTTATTTCAGGATTGATCGGATCGGGGTGCGAACCCGAAGTAAATGCATTCTCTTTGGCTGAAAAGTAAATCTTCATCAAGACAGCTGACCGAGTCGAAACCTACTGCTCAAGTCTGACGAATGCCGTTCATGAGCTGGTAAAGTCGAGATCAATCAACTGGGATCGGATCGCCACACCCGGCTTTCCTGGTGAAAAGAAAAGAGTCGCTTTCCTTACTGACTGAACACCATCCCCATCTCTATTTGAGACAGATAGAGTTTTCACACAAACGCCTTGACTCGCCTATCCGAATCCTCTACTTTCCTTGTTCGTTCACCTGCCCGGTCTGGTTCATCTTACCCGCTGGCTTGGACGAGTACAGTTCACTGATTTGAATCACTTAAACTAAAGCTCTGATATCCGTAGTACTTCAACCTTCTTTTCTATCAGGGCCATTACACTTCGATTCTATATAATGGGTCTGGGAACAGGATATGGTACAGAAGGTCGGTCTCCTTTTCCAATGCCTAGCATGCTGGCCGACCCTACTCCACTCAGAGCAAGACAGCAGACAAAGCCCCCTTTAGGAACTGGGAACCAGGTAGGCTAGGTGGGTGTCTAATCCGCGTAGAAGCTCCTGGTCGAGTGTCTTAGATTAGAACAGCTTCTGCGATTTGTCCTGTTTGTGGCTCGATCTCCATTCGCATTAACACATCACATCTTAGTGTGGATGCTGGCTGACGAGGTATACCCAGGACAGGTCTTTAAAGCGTATGCGATCTTAGGTGCCCTATTAGTTAAGCTCTCGCGGATCGTAAGGTTGCTGAGCGTTATCAACAGCTCATGGCTAGCTTAGATGTTCGTATATCTAAGGAGAAGTCCTTGATATCGAAAACAGCTTGTTTTGAATTTGCTAAACGCTTTGTCATCCGTAATGGCACTTTGGACTTGAGTCCCGTCTCAATGCGTATGATAGCTGCGTTAGTGAATTCTATAGCTGTCGCTCCTGTGCTTAAACGGGTCAGTGAGTTTATGAATATCCAATTCAGTCTCACCTATCGTCTAAGATAAGAGGAGCTTTGTTGGCAAGAGAAAGGGGACCGTAAGAAGAGACAATCTAATCTAGTCTTATCTTGACTTACCTATTAGAAACTAAACCTTAGGAAACCTTGGAAAAACCTACCAGTCAGGTAAGGAAGGAAAAGGGGAGCACTAACCCTAAGAGAGATTATTTATTATACTAAGCTCGTACCCTAGCTACAATCCAAAAGAAAAAAGGAAAGATACCTAAGATAGTATTACCTCTACTCAACCTTTATTACCAGTAGGAAATAGGAAAGCGAAGAAAATAAGAGTACTCCATACACATGCTTAACACATGCAAATCGAAGAACTTACACCCGGCTGTACTAAAGGAAAGAAAGAAAAGGAGAAAGAAAAGGGTAATCCCTCGGAATTTGAAATTCCTTTCGGATTTCTTATAGTGGAGGGGAGGGGAGAAGACCCATTTTTCATTCTATATAGGGGGCTCTTGTGAAGCCTAGAGAGGCGGAAGCGGCAAATCGCTTCTACCGAGTTCCCCAACAGCAGCTTAGCTTAGTAGCTTAACTCTTTCTACTGGCGTGGCGCTGCTGGATGCTTTTGATCAATAGGAAGAGGAGGAAAAAAAAAAGAAAGCTTATGATGAGCATCTATTTGAGTCGATCATTTCCAAGATCTAATTCAAGTTTTTTCTTATGTAGTGGAAACGCCTTACAATCTGAAGTTTTACGCTTAAGGGAAGAAATGTTCTTGGTGGATGCAGGACTCGGGACCCCCAGAATTTGTATGCAAGATGAGCCTACAGGAGTGCCAATCAACCGAGCCACCAGGTTTGAGAATAAGGTGGGATCCCTGGATGTAGTGGCCGGTGAATCGCTGATCAAAGAGCAGATTTTGGAGAGATTCTTCATCGATCTAGTGGCCGGTGAATCACCGATCAAAGAGCGAGCAGCCGCCAGGTTTAATGATAAGGTGGGATCCCTGGATGTAGTGGCTGGTGAACCGCTTCTTCTTCTTCCACGAAGATTCAGACAAAACCGAGCTTGGATGGAACTGAACAAGATTTGGCGAACGAATACAAAGGTAAAAGGCTTTATTATTGAGAAAATAAAAGGAGGTTATTCAGTAGCCATCGCGAGTTTCATTACTTTTCTTCCATTCCGTCCTCTCATAAGAAGAAGGATATCGAATGATCGATTCACCATTGAGAGCATTAACCCCAAAAGGACGAATATTGTGGTGTTCTAACAGCGGCAGATCAAACAAGAACTTGATGAGCGAAATCTGCTGACGAAAAAAAAAGAGCACTTTTTTCAATTCCGAAGGCTAGCGTCTCCTGATAACACTCTATCACCTTAATCCATTCTTTTGTTGAGGGTCTGGCACTTATTCCGGCCCTCTATTTACATAGCGAAGAAAGGCAAAGGCTCTTGCTCGAATGCGTGACTGCGGGGCGCCTATCGCCCCCACTAAAAAAGAAAATGCATGTTAGGTTGAGCAATAATACTGCGACTAGGGAAACACTGAATGGAATTGAAGGCATAGTCTCAATAAAAAGAATGGAACACCAACCAACGAGTGGCGGATTTGGATGGAGTCTCGCAGAAGAAGAGCCTTACTCGTTTAGGGGCGCTAGCGCGCTACAACTAGCAGCCCCTTTCTTATTATTAGTAAGATAGGTTTGGAACCCTTATTATTAGAGAAAGGGGAAAAGGGAATCCGATTTCGGTAAAACTTGGTCTGAATCGTAGATGGCTCTATTCCTTTGTCTTACTTATGACTTTTATTGTTTTTTTTTTTTCTCTTTTTTTTTTAATGGGGTTCGATTTGAACCTCATTTTTTTGAAAATGGAATCTCTGATCCTAGGAAAAGGGCTCTCCCTTTTATTCCATAGGATAGGGTTTCATTTTGGGTTTTTGGCCCTTCTTTTTTCGGCGGTAGCGGGGATCATGGATTTCCCTTTGGCTAATATGATGGTTGGGTCAGGTGAAGGTGCTTCGGGCACAAAGCTTCCTCTTCCGTCAACCGCTGCAGCGTCGGTACCCTCAATCTCCAGCGGAGATTACGACGGTATTGAGGAGTTTTTGGGGCTCCAATCGGAGGCATCTTCTTCGGCCCCAGCCCAGGGTCAGCCACAGCAAGAAGGCGCTCTCTTTCAGCCAACCCAACCGGCCCCCTCTTCCTCTTCTACTGGCGTGGGGCCTGAGGAAATGCAGTGTGCCGATGCTGCGTTCGCACGTGAGGAGCGAGGCGGCCCTACTGGTGAGCGAGTGGGTCCCAGCGAAGGCTGGAGAGAAAGCATGGGCGCCTCTACTAGCTCCCATCCGGCCCCATGGATGGCTTCGAGTTCGAGTGAGCCGTCGGACCTGATGGTTGCGGTAAACCAATATTATCCTTCCCAAAATCCAACCATAGGGGAAGGCGGCGTTCCGCCGATCGCTGCTCCGGAGGAGGAGCGTGCCGTGCTTCCAGCACGCATAAACATAATAAGGGAAATCGAATCCTCCGTTGAGGATCAGCTTCGGCGCTACTGTGATCGGCCCAGCGTTGCCACCCAAATCGATTCAAAAAAGATAGACTTTTCGGCTTTGGCAAGGCGCATCGTCTGGAACGAGCTGGAGGTGGACTGTTTATCCACCGAGGATTTGCTGAGCATGTTTGGCTACGTCCAAAAATGTAAAAATATAAAACCCCTTTTTGATGATCTTTTCTCGAATCTCCCTTAACGGAGGAAATAGAAGCTCAAGAAGGAATACCAAAACCTAGTTCACTCGCTCTTTTTGCATCCATGGCTGAATGGTTAAAGCGCCCAACCTAATAAAGAGGCAAATTCGTAGGTTCGATTCCTGCTGGATGCACTTGGAACGCTCAGTTCAATTGCTGCTCACGGAATTGATACATATAGCTCACCCTTATAGCTTATGGGGCACTTCACTCGCTGGAAGCAGACCCATTCGGGAACCAAGCAGTCGACCATTCGCCGCCAACAAACAGGCCCACTAGGATGCTCTCTTGGATTGGGTATGGGATAGGAGGCCTATACATCCACTTGCATAGCATATCGGTAGTAGCTACAAGACAAAAAACTAACTCAAGAACGCAAGAGAAGTGCTTTTTAAATGGTAGAGCTACAAGAAAGCATCTACTAAGCTAACCATCTAATCTAAGCAGTAGTATCTCAACTCAAGGAATAGCTTTCCCGCAAGAGGAAAGAGCATCTATCTACACAGTTAGCTGCCCCTACTTTGGGATATTGCCTTAGCTAGGTTGGCTCCTAGGCAAAAGTCTCAGTACTTCCTGCTGCGTCTATCCTGCGTCTTTCCTTTCGCTTTTGAATAATTGAAATGGAACGTCGAGACTTCCCTCTTGGCTACTTCAAAGTAGTGGAAGGAAGTGACCCTTAGGAAAGGGGCACGAGTGGAACGGCATGTCATTTGCTGTTAGCTGTTAGCCTTTCTAGCGGCTTTCCTATCTTTTGTTTGCAAAGCATTCCTCTAGCAGCCAATCTTGCTTCGCCCTACAGGCCTATGCTCTATGCTATGATCGATGGTCCTCTGGCGTCAAACTATTCCACAATAACGCTCCTTTATTCGCCTGTAACCTCTCTTTCTCTTTCGTCACTCCTACTCTTTCAGGGCCTTCGCCTTCGGCTTCCGCTTTCAGACAAAACTAGTAGGAAATGAGCGTAGATTGATAGAGATGGCTTTTAAGGGGAACAACAACTAGGCATAACATAAATGGCTCTAATGGGAGTTGACGTATCCTCGATCTTAAGCCCCATAGGGATCACTTCGACTTGACTTCAAGAGCTAAGAAGAGCTAAGAGCTGAGGTTGGTCGTAGATCTCGTCTAAGGCTTCTGAGTGGTTATTCCTTTATAGGATTAGCTTTCTATTTTCTTGTTCTTACTTGCTTGAAGTTTGGAAAAGATAGATAAGGACAGAACGGAATGTATTCTATCTCTCAAGCTCCTTGACTTTAGGTTTATAACAAGATAGGATAAAAAATCTCAAATGAGATCTATCCCTCTCTAAGCTCGGTCATTCCTTCCTAAAGTCAGGACTGGTACAAGTGCTTTCCTTTCCTGTCTTTGAAGCAGTCCCCCCGAGGTTTCTTTCCCTTGTATCTAGGTATCTAAGTATCGAGGTAGTTCCTAGTTTTGAGCTAAGCTGAGCTCCGAAGTCGTGGATTCCTTCCGACTGGGCGAAGTTCTTCCCTTTCTATTAGGCAGTTTGAAGCTAGATGTGAATGCCGCCTATCTGCTATTAGTAAGCTATCCTAGTCGCTATTATTAAGTAAGAAGCTCTGGAGCGGGAAGATAAGTATTTCATTATAGTAAGGAAACAAGCAGGGGCAATCGTAATCGTACTGAATCTATAAAGAAGGAAATCGTGTACTGATTTGATTGTGCCAGCCCTTTCCCGATTCCTGATGCTACCCTTACCTTAGCAGTGATACAATACAGGAGGGGAGAGATCTTCTTTCAAAGAAGAGAACCGTAGCTCACGGAAAAGATTAAGTACGGTGTATTCGTGGACAGATAGCCAAGGAAAGCACTGGAAAAGCTTGTTGGAGGAAATTGATCAAAGTTCAGGCTTGATAAGTACAAGGAGCAGGGAAGGCTACTGCTACTGCGACAGATGGTTGACTAATGCTCCTACCGTTACAGATATAAATTCGCTAACAGGCGATTGCCTGCCCATGCTATAACCATGCTACCTTCCTTCCTATAAGCTGGCTAACTAAGGCCTACGGACTGATTACCGGTATACAATTAAGGGCAGGAGCCCAGCAAGGAAGAAATGGCAGAAGAGGGAAAGTAGCTCTATTGACTATTACAAAACAGAATTTAGGCACAGCCTTTTCCACAGTTACAGAAGCCTTTGCCGCAGATGACCGCTTTGACATATTAGCCCGGATTACGCTTTCAAATCAATAGTTCATTGACCGTAGTACCTCCTCTTTTTTTCTTTGAACAAGCCTTGTTACTACAGCTTCTTACTAAAGAAAGAATGCCATACTATCGAACTATAGGCGAGATGAAGCAAGCAAGGGTGGGTGCTCGTAGATCACTTGCTCGTTACATAACATCTCAGGATCAGGATCACTATCATTCGGCTGACCTGGATTCCATTCCACGTGCCCCAAGGTAAGAGCGTAGTGAGATACGTGAATGCGTTATATAGCAAATAAAGTGAACAAGCATAACAGCCTAACCGCCGCATCGATCATTCGGTAGCGACAGTTTATTAAAAACACAGAACTCGAGGAGTGAAGCGAGCCTTGCAAGAGCTATCTATTCAATCGGGGACTCTCTTTCCGTTATACTATCTTTTCCTTATCCTTTCGGACTGTCTTTCAAAACTAGCAGAATCGTGGGACCCATTTTCCTACCACTAAAGAAGGAGAGTCCAAGCCTGCCTTCTTACTATCATATTAAATACTGCTTATTGGTCTTTCCCTATCTTCAATAGAAGGGAAAAACCCAACCACCTTTACACTTCTTTCGACGGCTAGTCTTCATTTGTTCGATTTATTCTTTTTCTTTTCTTTGCTTGAGGTTTGAAGGCTTTTTGCTTGTGCTCACTGGCTAGGGCTTTCGATTGATTTTTCCGTTCTTCTTGAAGGCCTGGCAGAAGGAAGACCTGTCTGCTTTTTTCCAAAGTTACCATCTAACTAATTGGAGTCTTTCCTCTTTTTAAACCTTACCAGCCCTTGAGATCTATCTTATCTATCTGCTGCAGTGCACACTGACAGCGAGCCTTTGACTTGCCTTGTTTCCAATCCTCGATAATGGTTCAGTTCCTATTAGTATCCATGATACAAGTCGGATTGCCTTTTCCAAGGAGAGAATCAGTCTTCATTTTCCATCAAAAGTGAAACGTCTTTTTCTTAAAGCTTAACTTGAAATTGGCTTTACCTGGTACACCGATTCCAGGTCAACTTAACTTGGTACTGATTCCGGGTAACCATAGAAAAGGAAAGGACGAAAGAGGAATGAAAAGCGTCCATTGTCTCATGGGGCAAGCTTACTTAGTGGAAAATATAAGAAAATGGTTGAAGTACTTATTGCCAATGTAACCTAAGCAATATTGTAGTTTCCCAGCCGGATCTAGGTATCGTTTCGCTTGTGCTTCTTTCAAGAGGGAAGCATTTCGCTCCACTTCCGCTTGAGTACCGTACCCATTCTTATTTTATTTTTATGGTCAGATTAAGCATTTCCTAAATCTATCTGTGCTCCCCCTTATATATATAGTTAGGCTCAAATAAAAAGGTTAATCTTTATCGGCCTATTGTTAACCTCTAGTCCATCTCTGAACCTTCGAATCTCTTTGCCCCACTAAGCATCTTTTTAAGTCAAGCTTCCTTCCCTTAAAGCTTTCGTTTCAGCGATTTCTTCCACCAAGATACCGGAAGAAGCCCTCAATCATCCCACAACATCAACGGGGGAAGAAAGCTATAATAGAAGAAATGGAGGCTCTAAAGTAAAGAAGAACGACACTTGGGAACTGGTCACGTTACCAAGAGGCAAACGTACGGTTGGCTGCAGGTGGGTATATACCCTGAAACACAAAGCGGATGGCTCTATCGAGAGGGCTCGTCTTGTGGCGAAAGGTTTCACACAAACCTATGGCATCGATTATCTCGAGACGTTTGCTCCTGTGGCCAAACTAAACTAAATTCCGTACGACTCATTCTGTCAGTTGCAGCTAAAAGATCTTGGCCACTGCATTGCATCAGCTGGATGTCAAAAACGCCTTTCTTCATGGAGACCTCCACGAATAGGTTTATATGAGTCCTCCACCAGGTTTTCGAGCTCAGGGGGAGGAAGGAAAAGAAAAGTTTACAGGTGAAAAAAGACGATATATGGTCTCAAGCAGTCTCTGGTTCGAGATATGAAGTTTGGTTATAACGAAGATAGATGGGTTTCCAGAGAAGCAATGCGGATCATTCCGTGTTCATAAAAAGGAGACAAGAGGGTTTTAAAAAAGTTCTCCTAGTGTACTCAGTTTAGAACTCTAAATTCACAAGTCAAATTATGATATTAGTCAGAAAGGCAGCTAGTAAGCAAGTCGAGTAAGACAGCTATTATTAAGTCGAGCGAGCTTTCGCTAATACTAATCAAAGACGAAAAGCTAAGGTCAGAATTCGCATAGAGATGATAGGCGCTTATTGTGGAGCTCGGTAGTTTCCCCGCTACCGATTCTTGAACAGAAAGCGGTATGCTTGCGAAGACCATTTCTGGTCTATCCGTGTTAATGAAATCCATCCCGTGAAACAAAGGAGAGTTCATTCGTGGGGTAAATGTAAATAAAGAGAGACTAGCCATATCAGACAGCTTTCAATGGCCTTAGCGAAAGAGAAGAGCTAGAGGGTTAGTATCCTACAGGAAAGACAGCTATCTTCTCCTTGCTTCTTATCTGACTTCTCCTACTAGAGAGAACATACCAGTTTCCAAAGCAAGATAGTCTGTTAAAATGGTATGGTACAATAGTAGTCTGTTACCAGGAAAGGAAAGCCCAGCAGGGGAAAGACTTCATCTTTGAATAGTTAGCCCGGTAAAGCCTTCAAGCCAAGCCCGTGGGTAGAAAAAAGTCAAAGGCACGTAGGAATGATTAAAGCTAGCTACTGGGAAATACCTAGATAGCGATCGCCTAGGTAGGATAGCTGACTTCTCAGACCAGGCAAGCTCAAGAATTAGCGGCTGGAGCGGCTCGATCTCGGTCTAGAGCTAATAGAAAGGGCGGACCTGGGACCAGTACTCACTTTAGGTTTAGGAAGGAATTCCCCATCTTGGTTGGGAGAGAGCTAAGACTTGAAATCCTTCTTCTTATTTTATTAGGCGGAAACCCGCTAAGTCTGATCCTTCTTTCCGGGGACCAGTCCTGACTTTAGCAAGAATTCCTCTGAATTCATGAATATAATCATATGAAGAATCGTGAGACTAGCTACTCGTGTAAAGGCTCCTCTTTTCAGTATGGCTAGTTTTTTCTCATTTGATCTACGACCAAGCTGTGTATCGTGGATTCGCTTTGTCTCATGAGACTAGCTACGATCCCATAGAAAGACACTCTATTTAGGCGCCTGGCCGAAGGTTTATAATCATTCTTCTAGCTCAGAGGAAAGAGGGAGAAACTGAACCCTGTCCTCTATCTATTTAGGAAGGTTTTGATTCTTAGCTCAGCTTTGCTCGGATCAGGATTTCACACTAGACGAAAGGGAAAGCAAAAAACCACTTATTTAAATACCAGCGAAGGATGGAGAAGAAGGTACTCACCTAGGCTCTTCGAGACCTTCTTATTCTTGTACGTATACTAGATCTGGATCTGGATTGGATCCACTAGATAGAAAGGGCAGGAGGCTCATTGCCACACACAACAAACTAGCACCTCTTGGTCCAACCATAAAATAAAGGAAAGCCGTAGCAGGGAGTCTCCCTATTCTTTACTTATCTTTGCGGTTAGCTTTGGTAAACTAAACTCTAACATCGGTTAGTCTCTTTTGTTATCTCTTCCGCTCTTCGTCTAGAAGCACTATTCGATTAGGAGCTACATGACTCAGGCTTATACATACAGAAAGTATAGTGGCTACTAGCTTCGGATAGCTAGATTACTAACCGCATATCTCTAAAATATGAATATATGATAGCATAAATTCCTTAATTATATTACTTTACCTCATGATATCTGCCAACCCCTCTTTTCTATCTGGTGATCGTAGTATCTTTCTTCTTCCTGCTTGCGGTATAGAGAATAGTAGTTGACTTCGTGTAAGGAACCCACGGCCCCTGAACATATTGTATTCTACCTGTTCTTTGTCTTACTTACCTCTTGCCTTTGGCTTCCCGCCTGCGGCCATGTGTTACTTTCTCTAAATCTACCTTCTTCCAATACATATTGTACCGGATTTCTCCGCTGATGAAACCGAGTGCCAGTTGTTCTATTCACATTTCTTTTGGTTGTAACTTTTTCTTGTCTTATTTCTGGCGTTCCAGAGGTGAATTTGCTAAAAAGTGAAAACATGAGTATACCTTTCACTTAGATTTGAGCAATTCAAAGGAGAAATCAGTAAGAATATACTTAATGGAACGGATTTTTCTCTTTATTTCCTTCCTTCTATATAGTGAATTCAAGAATAGTGCGATGTAATGGATTCAATGACAGCGTCCCTCTTTCGGTATTGATTCGATTCTTCGATGGGGTATGGAGGTTGCATGGCGGGACTCCCAACTGATTGAATAGGTGATTTCCGATCTAAAATGGTCGAGGAGTAGGCCTTGGCAACTGCAACCTTTTCTCCTGTCTTTCTTGTCGTTTTTGTCTTCTCGGCTGGTTCTGAACGCTGACTGGTAAACTAATACGTCCTTAGTTAACATTCGATCTACCCAGAACGCTAAAATCATTTCGTTCTTGCTTGCTTTCCTTCTGTTATGAGAGAGAGCCGCTATACGGCCATTTCTCTTTAGACAAATGACTGTCCCATTCCACTGCTGGAAAATACCAGATTAGGATTCAGCCGCGTGGTGAATGAAAGAAGATTCATTGAATGAGTTGACGCTAAACCTCCTGCTCTTTAAGAGAGTAAGGGCTGTCTGCATTACTGGATTAACTAGAATTAATAGTAGTAGAAAGTAGGGGGCCACGTAGACTATTCAGAGGAGGTATGCTAATCAATGATCTACTGATGTAGCTAGTGCTACTGAAGCTGCTGCTAGATATGCTATTGGCTTAACTGGCTCTAAACCCTCCCACCCGATAAAGGAATGGAATTTCAAGTAGTCGTCTACACTTAAAAGCTTTCTTGTCTTCACTGATCAGCATTTAGTTTGGCCTAAGATTATCTAAGTCCGACCCATCACTGACTACTCGTCATGACGGGTCCATAACCATTCTCCTACCCATTTATGTGGTTGATATCTTGGTCACTGGCATAATGCAACTGCAATTATAAGATTCATTTTCGATCTTAAGGGGTCATTGCATTCTTTTTTCGGGATGGGGGTTCGACGGACTTTTCATGGACCCTTTCTATTCTACCGCAATCGAAGTCTTGCATTGAGTACTAATGTGGAGGGGCCCACCTCATCTAGTGATAGTGAGCAAAACCCAAATCAATTATCGTTAAGTGTTTCTTGCTTTCCCATTTTCAAGAAGATCCCGGGCTCGATCTGGTTTCCACGATATCGTTATGATCAATTAATGGGACTTGTCTTCATGAGACAGTCTTAGTGATGGAATCTTTACTCGGCCTTTGGGCATTCCCCCTAGTAGCTTTGGCCGGACCACCTTCCGCAGGTTTTGATTTGCCTTTTCCTTTGCCCTTCTGTCCTCCCCCTTGATTCATGGATAGAGCAACCATTTGATCTTTCCACTCCTCATTTTCTTTCACCAAAACTGCCCTCCTCACACTTATTGAATGAACTTTCTATGAAATATCTCTTGACTTATCATGAAAATTTTCCTATGCATCAACTACCCTGGAAGAAGCCTTAGTCAATGTACCATAAGGTGTTTCCTTTCCAATCTGGTTCATGGGCTAGGTTCCCTCAGCTCCTTCCAGTAATTCTTCACCCAGTTCGTCCACTTCATGAGTGTCTTCCTCTGTCTGTAGAGAAGCAAATCGATTAGAAGCTGAAGGACAGCCTATCGTCTCCAACGAACACTGGACTGCAGTATCTTGATCTGGGTCATTCCTGTCAGTGGTTTTTATTGATCTCTTGCCGCTCCTAGAACGACTGGGCTCTTCTAATGTTTGACTTTCTTCACCCCTAACATCAGTACAGAGTTTGGTGTTCCCCTTGGGCTTGTTTTCATCAGTTTTCTTCAGTAAATCATTTCTGCAAACACCTTCTGCTCGGGCTTTCTAGGATCAAAGGCTGGTCAATGAGCAGCATCTCTATCTGAACGAGTAGAGAGGCGTGTGAGAAAAGGCCAAAAAGCAAACCCGGGTCCGGCCAAATATATATATTAATATAAACCCAAATAATTACAAGAGTGCCATATATACAATATTACAACATTATCCTTAATATGCCCCCTCAAGCTGATGTGGGAGACATCCACAACAGCTTGGATCGAAACTGAGAGAATAAAGGGTTTGAAAGCCCTTTAGTAAAAACATCTGCAATTTGAGATGATGAACGAATGAAGGAAAGGCGTAAGATTCCACGACACACCAATTCTCGAAGAAAATGATATGAAACTTAAATGTGCTTTGTTCTAGCATGAAAAACAGGATTGGCTGCAAGTTTAGTAGCACCCATATTATCAGAAGAAAGGGTAATAGGAGAAGAAGGAGCTATGCCAAGATCATGAAGAAGATATGATATCCATAGAAGCTGAGAGGTAGCAGAAGAAAGAGCCTTATATTCTGCCTCGGTACTAGACTAAGAAACAGTAACTTGCTTTTTCGTTGACCACGAAATAGGATTAGCTCCAAGGAATATGCAATGGCCCATAGTGGAGCGTCTTGTATCAGGACACCCAGCCCAGTCGGAATCAACATAACCTGTTAAAGTAGAGGATGATGTCGAAATAAAGGAGATGCCAAAGTGGATCGTACCCTTAAGATAGCGCAAAATACGTTTAACAGCTTGAAGATGAGTATCACGAGGTGAGTGCATGAACTGACAAACTTGTTGCACTGCATACATGATATCAGGGCGAGCTATATGTATCAATTCCGTGAGCAGCAATTGAACTGAACGTTCCAAGTGCATCCAGCAGGAATCGAACCTACGAATTCGCCTCTTTATTAGGTTGGGCGCTTTAACCATTCAGCCATAGATGCAGAAAGACTCAGCGAGTGAACTAGGTTTTGGTATTCCTTCTCGAGCTTCTATTTCCTCCGTTAAGGGAGATTCGAGAAAAGATGGAATAAGAAGACGTGTTTCCAGAACAAAGAAGATACGGGTTGAGAAGGGGAAGTTAGCAAAGTTAGACAAAATTGGAATGAGCATAGGAACATGTATTGATGTACCAGATCGGCTAATGCTCCCAGGTTGATGCGATGTATTCCACCAGTTGACTGAAGACTTTATTATTGGTATATCGATCGGTCCAGCACGGATTGAAATAGAAGCCGGTTCGACAGGAAGCTTTTGAAAACGCAGTGCACCCAGGTAAATAAGAAACGAGATGAATACGGAGGTTAAACGAGCATCCCACACCCAAAAGGTGCCCCACATAGGTCTTCCCCGAAACCCCCCAGTAACTAAGGTAAACAACGTAAAAAAAGCACCCATTTCTGTACCGGTTCCGGAAGAGCGAAGAAAAAGGGGGTGTTTTGTTAATAGGAAGAAGAAAGTGTTTATAGCCGTAGCGATATAAACAAGAATACTCATCCGAGCCGCAGGAACATGTACATACAGAATACGAGAATTTCCACCTTGTTGAAGATCTAGTGGTGCTACCCGAAGACTTAAATGAATAGCCATCGCTGTTAAGAACAACCGAGATCCAATAAGAATTTGCGCGTAGCTTCTGGTCTTTGACATCAAAAAATACGGTTGTAATAACGAAATGGACATGTGATAATTTGGTCCTAGCTAGTGGAACAAGAAAGACACATGGATCTATATTCAATACGCAATAAAAGGATTTCCCCCAACGAAGAATTCCCCCTGGCTTTGTTTTCGCTCCGCTCGTGCGTGGCACTCCTCCTTGCTCACGGAGCGGCATACCGGAAATCAAATCAAGAAGAAAAAGCCCATTCCGCAACCTTCTTAACTAGAAAGAGGGGGTTCCCTGGGGCGACACAATATTGATAGAAGCTTCTTCTTCATTCTCAACAGGAATGCATCAACAAAACTGCCCTTCCATATAGATCGTCGTGGCATGAACTCAGAATTTCTTCGCTTCGATTCCGCCCCTGCCCGAAATCCAGCTTTGGTGGGCTTCCCTCAAGGTGAAACCGAAGGTCTACCTCCTTTCGTGCGCCCCTCACCTCCTCCATGAGGATGATCCACTGGATTCATTGCAACACCACGAACAAAGGGGCGTCTGCCTAACCACCGGCTTTGTACAGCTTTTCTAAGCTTACGTGCACCATGGTTAGGATTGGAAACTCTACCAATAGTAGCTCGGCATCGGGAATCCATGAGTTTTTCAACACCCGAAGGTGGCCGCACAAGCCTAAGAGAGAGCGTAGGGGGTGCTGGTTCCTTCATTATTTTAGCAAAAGTTCCTGCGGCTCGAGCCGGCTTTGCGCCTTGACCCGGATGACATTCAATATCATGTACCCATGTTCCTATACGTATATCGGTTAATGGTATGCAATTTCCTATTTGATAATTTAGATCAAGTATCTCGTATATATAAGCAGGGGGACGTGGCCAAGAAGCAGCCAGCTAACTGCCCCCTTCCGCTCGGCCTTTCTTCGCTGTATGAATAAGGTCTTAGTCTGTATGGGCATTCTGGGCGGGTCGCAATAAGTCGCTGGTCGAAGGTTTAGACCAATCGCAATTCATCACCATCTTGCCCGCTTCCAATTGATGACTGGCTATTATATAAGTGTTGACCTAAGCCCCTGTGCTGGGGCTCGGCTCCCGAACCGTACGTGAGCTGCCTCGTACGGCTCTTCCTAAGAACTTGAAGCCCCCTCTCTCTAAATAGAAATAAAAAAAAAATGCATTTACAAGACAAAAAAAAGACTTTTTCAAAAAGCCTCCGCCCTCCTCTCCTATTCAACGGGGCTTTTAGAGAAGCAGCTTCCTTCCTTGACTTCTTTGCTCAGTCAAGCTTCCTTGTTCCTTAGTGCAGTCTCGGTCCATAGTTTAAGACTCCGTTCCTTATAGCCTAGTCTATATCTACAGCTGACGCAACTCCGTACCGACGCCTTACTACTACTTAATGAATTCATTAACGGCTAAGCGATTTTATAACCTGAGCTTTCCTTAACCAGCTGACCTTACTTCGTAACCTTAACGTACTTTCTTTCTTACTTTAGCATAGGCCTTCGTCGGGCTTTCGCCCCTTCGCCTATAGGCGGCGGCATCTTGGCTTCGCTATCGCTCATGACTTGGTATAGAGTCCGTGTAGTCGTCGGCCTTCCCACCAGAGGAAAAGGCCTATGAGTGGTCGGCCTTTCGAATGCCTCCTTCCTTACTTTTCTGAGAAGCCCTTTACGACTATAATATAAAGGACAGGGGGCTGTTCACCTTTGGAAACTTAGCTACTTAAGTACTACTCAATACTAACAAGGCGAACGGGGCTCCCAGGCCGGGACGTCTGGCAGAATGCTTGGCCTCCTGCGCTGGAAGCGACACCCGAAGGGTGAGCTTCTGGCGATTCGCTTTTAGAACTAGATAATTTAATAGGCATTCGGCATTCTGAGCTGGAAGGGGGCAAGCAAATGAAGGGAGGCATTACGGGCCGACTACAAAAAGCAAAGCTTCGTAGACTCGACAAGTCGCTTATAGAGTGCCGACTACTAAGTGAAGACTTTCCACTTCATTTAATAAGGGAAGGGGGAGGGAAGCTTAGCGAGCTTTATAAGGCCGACCACTACATAAGCCGCTGGCGGAGAAAGCTCGAAGAGCTCCCCTTCATTCGTTGCTAAGCCAAGGTCCCAGGTCTCCGAGTCAGACCGCGCCTTTTCGAAGAATCCTGCACCCATGGGCATACGGCCCGGCAGGCCTTCCCTTTCCGCCGGAGCTTCATGGGCGTTGCCCCGTTCCCCAATCAGATGTTTGGATGTGAGCTATACTCCGCGAGGAGCCAAACGGGCGTATGGCCTTGCCTTGCCATTTGACTGACCTCTCTTCCCGTGTGACTAGGAATGCCCAGTGACAACCTCTCAATTGTCACCGCCTGGCCTCTCTTGCTACCATGGTAGCACCTAGTGTGGTCAGCACCAATCGTGTTCGGGCAACGAAGCTTACACTCATTCACATTGGTTCATCCTGCTATGCCCTGGGCCTTTTGCTCTTCTAACGTAAAAGGTGGCCGGCCTTTCGTCAAGGCCCAGGAATCCGCTGGACATCTCAGCGGCGGGATTGAATACCCGCATCCGATCGAAGTTCCATTGGAGTGCCCCCCTAACATAAAGGAGGGCTGTTTCTAGGTGGGTCGCTTCGCGCAAGACATTGCTTAGGACCAACGGGTCACACGACAGGTGCACGATCGACTTTGCACGCTCCATCCTTCGGCCCTTCGCCTATCGGCTTGGTAGGCAAGCTACCTTGATCCGTCTTTGGCTTTGATTCGTTATGCTCAGCAGCTCCAACAAGCCCTAAAGTATCTTGCCGCCTAAAACTCCGCCAAGAAAGCGCTGCTTTACGTTTGATCCTATGTGCCCAGAGAATGCTATGCGTTCTCCACTTTCGGACCTCGAAAAGAGAGAACGTGTTTTTTCCTCTGAGTTTCTCTCTCATTCGCTCCGCGAAGAAAGCGGGCTTTGCCCCAGCTACCACTATCCTTGGGAAAGCAAAAGAGCTACCGAAAGAAAGGGATGCAGCCTCCCCCTTGGCCCTTTTTGAGGAGAAGGCAGAGAAGAAAACATCCTTCGCGCAAGTTTTTTTGCTTCCTGCGCCCTTACTAGTAAAGGGGCTCTTTTTCCAAGGAGGCATTCTGGTAGGAAGGCCGACCACTACATAAGCCGCCATCAGTCCAGGAGAGAAGCAAGCTACCTTTCTTTGATCCACCTTCCCGGGCAGGGAAGAGAACGAAAATAGGCCGCGGATGGTGGTCGTGGTAGATTCGAGGATCTTACGCGGCGGAGCGAACTCCTCTATCGTGTTGCATTTCCTCTGCCGGCGTAGCTGCAACCTCTCGATCCATCGTACTAGAGCGATCCGAGAAGAACGATTAGGATCATATTCTATCCTTTCTACAATGCCCATAGACGAAGTGCTTCGTTTCAGATCAATTCTTCGCTGCAATCGCTTCGATCCACCCCCCCGGTGAAAAACCGTAATACGCCCTGAGGAATTCCTACCAGCAGACTTCCCTGTACTCAAAGTGAATTGTCTAAGTGCTCTCCCCTCTTGGCTTTGTCTCATTGTCTATTTCGTAATCATTCGATTCCGTCCGAATTAGCTCCTACTCCTACTCCTTCTTCTCCTTCATCGTCGTTGGTCCTTTTGACATAAGATTCTCGGCTGCTCAAGAGACTGACTATCTCTCTATTTATTTATACGCAATATCTTTTAGTAGCAGAGTGACTACTGATTTCTGCTCGTAGTTCCTCTCTTGTTAGTGTACTCGTGGGACTTAGTAGTGCGCTCGTGATACAGTACTTGTGCAACAGCGCTTACGGCGTGCTCTCACCTGTACTATACCAAGGCATAGGGCCTTGCTGCAGCAATGGCAACAAGGAGACGAACCGTGGTAATCTTAGCAACAGGGCGGAACGTCTCCTCATAAGAATCCTGCCCATGAACCTCTTGCCACTAATCGAGCACCGGACCCCTCCTGTCAACCCCTTTTTTAGAAAAGCCTGATTTGGATTCGCAAGTCTTAGAGATGGGCCTGCCTAACACTTTCTTCTTATTCATTATCCATCCATCCCATTTTTTTGTGTGTCTTTTTTTTTTTTAATCCAATGTTTACCAATGATAATTCAAATAGTCAAAGACGCTGTTAGTCACAGAGCCTTAGACCCGATCCGCTGTAACTAACAGCGCTATTTCTGGAAGACGGAACTCCGCCCCCAGGGGGTCCTAATTCGATCCAAATTGGCTTACTTTAAATACTCCCTGATCATGAAAGGCATTTTCCTAAAGAAATTCCAACATCTAAAAAGATGATTTTTACTCAAAAAAGCAAGAACTTTGATTCATCATCTAGTTCTAGGTTCAGAGAGAAACGACTTTCCCTATTGAAAAACTACTACGAGCCACTCATTTTTAGCTCGGAGTGGCAAATTTCATTGAGTTTAAACACTTAAAAAATCTACTTTTGATTGATTGGAAGAGAGACGAATGGGTGTAGCGAAGAAAGAAAATCGGAGTGCTATTTACATATAGATCTACATATAATAGATAGTGTGGTAGAAAGGTGCATCTAGTTCTTTCTTACTATCTATTGTATTGGATCTATATACCGCTGATTCCATCCAGTCCACTCATTTCATTTAAGACTTGGAATTGGAATCCCTTTTCATTTCTTCAATCATTGATAAGAACTAATAAATAACTCAAGTTTCATTCAAATGAATCATTTTTACTTAAGGTTTATACTATACTTATATTTGAAGTATAAAAAAGCAGTAGAAACTAGAAGAAACAGTGCAGTAGCAAAAAAGACTCGGTACTTCCATAATCTCATCATCTTGTTTTTTTTTTCATTCTATATCCCCCCCAGTCTCGAATCACAAGAAGTTGGAGCGGATCTTTGATCTTTTATTAGCATTCCCCTTCCTTGGATTGGGACGCATACATCGAGAATCCAGTGTGTGCAATTCATTTTGATAAGATAGATAGATTGCCCCCAATTAGTCATATAGGTTACAAAAAATCGGAGCTAGAAGAAGGGGTAGGTTGAATCTGAAAAGTACTCTGTCGGGGTAACTATGAAAAGTAAATTGCCTATAAAAAAAATGTTATGTGCTCCCGGGAAAAAAAATGGCTACTCTATTCAATAGACCAGGAACAATCGAAAAAAGCCAGACCAGTACGGTATCTCTTTCCATCCTGAATATGGCGATACCCCCGATTGTACCAACCTACATATGTCTCTCCTCCATCCATCGGTACTAGTTATTGTCATTTGGATTCCTCTTGACTTGATTTGTCCGATGACAAATGCGAAACGAAAGAAGGATCCTTCTGCTGGGAATTAGATCCTGCTCTGTGTCTCCCCTCTTCGCAGAAAATGGAGAGATGAATTGATCGATTCATCGGATCCTAGGTCGGGACTGACGGGGCTCGAACCCGCAGCTTCCGCCTTGACAGGGCGGTGCTCTGACCGATTGAACTACAATCCCAGGAAAACTAGGTGTACAGCCTTCCCATTTTTTTTCTCATTGGATTTCATTTGAACCATTTAGTTCCGCCGTGTTGTAACAGAGACACGAAAGTATTTTTAAATGCAGTAAACTCAAAGTGGACTAATTCATGAATTGAATTCAAATGGGCCCTTTTAACTAAGCGGTAGAGTCACGCTCTTTAAACTAAGAATATAGGCGTAAGTCATCGGTTCAAATCCGAGAAAGGGCTTTTCTATTTTCCACGAAACTCCTGTCTTAGTCTTCATTTTTCAGCAGAGAATATAGATATGAAAAAAAAAGGTAACCGCCTGGCGAGTCGTTTTTTTTTTCGTTTTTTAGTGGAATGTTCATTATGATGATAAGTAGTCGATTAGGAGAACAGCTATGTTACTACAGGGTATACTCTTCCTCATGTTTCATTATTCATATTTTATGTCCTGGGACATAATAGATATTATATATACCAATTATGAATCGCCAAAGTCTTCCTACTTCTCCATTGTTCCAATCTGATCTGAAAAACGAGAAATCAATCAAAAGTCGGTGGACCTGAATTGAATCATGACTATATAAGCTATTCTGATATTAAGATTCGATATAGATGAAATCGTGGAAGCGGACCTTTGATTTCCTTGGACCACGTAAGAATTCGTGGTCCGATTGAATCTTCTTGTTCCTGGATGCTCCATAGAAACCCATCGCTATTCCTTTCTTCCACCGAGAAAGGTTCATTCAAAATCACAAGAGCAATTTCTCTTTTTTTTTGAATTCATTTTCATTTTCGTTATGGTAATGCAATGCAAGAGGTCTCGGAAATCAGGTTGTTTCTGATGATGAAAAAAGCTTTTTTTATGTTATGTGAAATTGATGAAAACCCGATATTTAAGGGTCGGTAATGTTAGAAGACGACTGCCGGTATCTGATGGTAAGATACCTATGGTCGGTATATCTTTGAAAGCTCAGACGGAGAGAATAAACGGACTCCTCGAGGGCTACTTAAGGCACTTTAGTGCAAACCAGAAGAACTGGAGCTGTTGGATGTTGCTCAGTGCTGCTATAACTTAACAACCAAAAAGCTCTGCGTCGAACTTCAGCCCCTTCGAGTTGGCCATGGGGCAACAGCCTCTTACGCCCCACACCATTGCGGCAGGAGGGGGCTTGCCCATCAGCCTACTTTGCCAAGAGGTGGCAGGAGCGCAACGACCTAGCCCAACCTACTTAGACAACCTAAAGGCTTGGCCCGGTCTGAAGGAAGAAGAAAGTAGACCTTGTAGAGAAGCGGATAGGAGAGGTAGCCTATAGACTCAAGCGATTAGCTCGGTGAAAACTCACCCCGTATTCCATGTGAGTCAGTTGACTTTGATTAGACCAGACCGACCCAAAGAGAGGAACGTGCCCACGAGGGCACCACCAGATGTTGTAGATGAACTTACTAAAGAAGAAGTTGAGTATATCATGGCTGACCGCACCATGGGCTAGCCCATACACCCACTGCACGAGTGGAATACTACTTAGTCAAGTAGAAGGGCCAACCTGAGAGCGAGGCAAGCCGGGAACGGGCTGAAACTTACGATTCGAAGACCAAGTCATAGACTACTGGACGTCCCACAGAGCGACTCTCAACGAGGACGTTGAGACTTTTCGAAAAAAAAAATCTTTTTTTTGGCTTAATCCGCCTTTACTAAAGATCAAGGAGTACACTTGTACTCCGGCTAATAAGGGAAAGGTTTTTTTTTAATCCAAGTTGACTCTGATTAGATCCTTAGCGCAAGCGCTAAGTAAGCAAGCTCCCTTATGTAATGTAAAAAAAAACCGAGGAAAATAACGTCAAGTAGAAACGAACAAGGTCTTACGGCGCGATCACTATATTTTTCTTTTTCTTTATCTCTCCTCTATAGAAAGAGGGGATGATACATGGCGCGGCATACCTGATCGTTTGGCCAACGAGACGTACGTAAGTCGACATAGCTTCATGTATATGTTCTTTGGAGCTAGAACCCATAAATAAGTCAAATAAAATGAAATAATGGTGAGCCTAGGGCGACGAACATGGCTCAAGGCTTTCTATACAAAGCCCTTCTCTTCTTCACTCAAAGAGGCAATGCACTCTTTGAATGGTACTTGATTTCTAAAGAATCAATCTTTTGGTTAGAAGTTCTACGGACTTTTAAAAAGGAAATGCCACGCTCCGCCTGTTACGAGATATGGGGCGTTTTAATCGAAGGGTCATACTTCTCGGCCCTATTACGGTAAGAGGCCAATGCACCAGCCAGCCGGTGTGGTGGCGAACACGCTGTGCTGTAAGCTAAGCTGTTCACCTTGTAGACGGAGGAGATATAGAAAGTGTGCCGTGCGTAATTCATAAAATTCTACAGTAGCACCAGTATATTATTCTATTTCACTTAGCCCGCCTCTCCCATGACTTTCCGGACCAACCAACCCGGATCTGCCCTCGAAAGTCTCTCTGCATTTTGGGAGCAGAGCATGCAAAATCGAGCAATGGATCTTAGAAAAATGAAATTTGGAACGGCACGACTCTTTCTATTTTTGCGCTGGCATTTGAGTTGTCTCCCCTCCTCTTTCAATCGACACACTCGACGCAGATAGGCTTCGGTGGCCTCGGCTTCCGCTTCTCTCAGGCGGCGACAGCCCCCACCTCCACAGCCACAGCATGGAAGAGCAGCTTCCTTAATCCGCACTACAACCA